TTCTTTATATAATTCGGATATCAGAAAAGAAAGATTACCATATATAGCACAAAATTTCTCCACCAATTCCTTCTAGTCGAGCCTCTCTGCCTGTCATTATACCCCGTGAAGTAGAAATAATTACAATCCCCATCCCGCCTAAAATTCTAGGGATTCGTTGATAGTTAGAATAGATTCGTAGACCAGGTCGACTGATACGTTTTAAATTTAAAACAGTTCTAGATGGCCCTTTCCTATTCCTTCTATGTCGTAGGGTTAAAACCAAAAAGTATTTGTTGTTCTCCTGATGTTTCCTCATATTTTCAATAAAACCTTCTCGTAAAAGGATTTTAACAATATTTTCAGTGATATTAGTATATGGTATTCGAACTGTTCTTTTTTTATTCATGTCAGCATTTCGTATAGAGGTTAGTATATTAGCAATAGTGTCTTTACTCATAATAAATGAAGGTTTTGGTTGTCCCCGAATTTGGATATAATCAACATGCTCTTTTTTTTTTTTTCTTAATTAGAAAATTAAAGGCATATACATGAGACACAAACAATCTACTAAATCTACTAAATTAATTTCATTCAAATACTATAAAATAAAAACTGTATTAGGGTCTCATCTTATAATACTTCAGGTGCTAACGAAACTATTTTAGTGAAATTTAATTGTCTTAATTCCCGGGCAATTGCGCCAAAAATTCGAGTTCCTTTTGGATTTCCTTCTTGATCAATAACAACAGCAGCATTGTCATCATATCGTATTATCATACCGTTGTCGCGTTTGAGTTCTTTACAAGTACGTACAATTACAGCTCTGATTACTTCGGATCTTTCTAGCGGTGTATTTGGTATTGCTTCCTTGATTACAGCAACAATAACGTCACCAATATGAGCATATCGGCGATTACTAGCTCCTATGATTCGAATACACATCAATTTTCTGGCTCCGCTGTTATCCGCTACATTCAATTGGGTTTGAGGTTGAATCATATCATTTTTTATCTGTTTTTTCAATGCAAAGCAAAGGGCGAAGTAAAAAAAAAGAAATGTTGTTTGTTCAAAACAAAAAAAGAAACCTGCAATTGTTTTTTTTCATCCAAAAACCTTTTTCTTTTGGTTCTACATCTCTATCCTGAAATAATGAATTGAGTTCGTATAGGCATTTTGGAAGCCGCTATTGAAATAGCCTTTCTGGCTATATTTTCGGCTACCCCACTCATTTCATAAAGGATTCTACCTGGTTTAACGACAGCTACCCAATATTCGGGAGATCCTTTTCCCGAGCCCATACGGGTTTCTGTAGGTCTTACTGTAACCGGTTTGTCTGGAAATATACGTACCCATATTTTTCCGCCGCGGCGTGCGTTTCGTGTCATTGCTCGTCGCCCTGCTTCTATTTGTCTAGATGTGATCCAAGCGGGTTCAAGTGCTTGAAGAGCATATCTACCGAAGCAAATACGATTACCTCGATAAGATATTCCTTTCATTCTTCCTCTATGGTGTTTACGGAATCGGGTTCTTTTGGGGTTATAGTTGAGGGTTTTTTATTAATTCCATCTCTACTACAGAACCGGACATGAGAGTTTCTTCTCATCCAGCTCCTCGCGAAGGAAACGATTATAAAATAATATACATGTATTTAATCAATAAAATATTGATTAAATATATTGTATTGAAGCATGAGAGTCTTTGATTTTGATAATCTATTATCAATTTGGATATCTTTATTTGATGAAGTAAACATGTATTTGATTTCTATTTATAGAAAATTTCGTTTTCTTATTTATTAGAAGGTTATGACAAATCGTTATTTTGTTTTGCCTTTTATTATATTATTATATCGGATTGCCTAAAATTTCGAAATCCAAAAAATAAAAATTTTCGCGGGCGAATATTTACTCTTTTAATTCAGTTAATTCAGTTTTATAAGATTAGTTTATGCCATGACTTTTCAGAATAAATGAATTGGTTCCTGGTTCGTTCCGCCATCCTACCCAATGAATCATTAGGATTCGTTTTCAATAGAATCTTATGCACTCACGGGTTCTGTCGTTCCCACCGTTTCGCGATTAATGGTTAGGTCTGAATTCTACAACGGAGCTCTTAAATGAAATTTGATCTTGAGTCAATCTTCTCAGTTTTTATTGACCCAGGGCTCGTGATTTTTTTGTTCTTATTTGTTTGTTCTTAATAGAAAAATTTTGTTTAATTAGGGATCAATTCAGTATTAATGCTTTATTACATTTTCCTTTATGAAAATGAATCATAGACCCTACATATTGGAATTCTATATCATTGGTATTTTTTTCTCTCTTTCTCTCATCTTTTCGTTTATCCACACACTTTAACTTTTATTGTTTCACAACTCCTAATCAATTTTTTTTTTCTTTTTTTTTATCCAAAACGAATTTCAGTTGCTACAATGATATGATCAATATATCATATCTCGACTGGTTCTTTATATCCAGATAATGCGAAACGATGAGTTGGTTATTAATTCATACTATGTATGGGCTGGTCCATTTTTGTTTTTAAATCTAACCCTAAAAAAACCAACGAGTCACACACTAAGCATAGCAATTATATTAAATCAACGGATTAATAGAATTTTTATTCAACCTTATAGAATTATTTATTTTTGTTTTGATTTAATAGAAAAAAGAGTTTTTTCTTTTTTGGTTTTTTGGTATATTACCTGATAGATCTAAAGATAAGTCAAGTAAAGGATTATTAGTCCTCATCGACAAATATCCAAATTTTGATACCTAATACCCCATAGATAGTTCCAACTGTATAGGAACTGTAATCAATTTTAGCTCGAATGGTTTGTAGGGGCACCCTACCTTCTCGGATCCATTCGACACGTGCAATTTCTTTTCCGTCGATACGCCCTGCAATTTGTATTTGAATTCCTTTTGTACCTGCCTGTTCAGTTAATTCAATAGCCTTTTTCATTGCTTTGCGAAATGAAACTCTATTTTTTAATTGTCCGGCTATAAATTCTGCTAGAATATTAGGGTGTCCATAAGGATTTGCTATTCTTGTAATAGCAATGTTAAGTTTCCGGTTCATTGAATTAAGTTCTTTTTTTACATTCATCTGTAATTCTTCCATTTTTGGGGGGCTATTAATAATTTTGGGAATCCCATATAGATTATGACTTGAATCAAGTCGATTTTTTTTTGAATCTCTATCCATGCAATCCCCTCGACACTAGAAGATATTTTCATATTTTTTTGTACATAATTCTTGATGCAATTTCGTATTTTTTGATCTTCTTGTAGATCCTTAGAATAATTTTTTGGTTGTGCAAACCAAAGAGAATGATGACCTTGGGTTGCACCAAGTCTGAAACCAAGTGGATTTATTTTTTGTCCCACAATCCCCGCTAGTATTACTATACATATAATGTATACATATACTGACCTTATGAATATTATATAAATATAAAAAATATATCATATTGATATAATTTATTAATATTCATATAAATTTTCTTTTTCTATGTCTAAGTCTTTCAGTACAATAGTTATATGACAAGTGTGTCTTTTTATTGGATAGCCCCGTCCCCGAGCTTGAGGTTTTAATTTTTTCACAGTGTTGCCTTCGTTGACTTCAGCTTTACTAATAATTAAAGTAGCTTCATTGAAGCGCATATTGTGATTGGCATTTGCTGCCGCGGAATAAACCAATTTTAAAATTGGATAACAGGCTCGATATGGCATTAGTTCTAGTATCATAAGTGTTTCCACATAGGAACGTCCACGAATTTGATCAATAACTCTTCGCGCTTTGTGAGCAGACATAGATATATATTGTCCTATAGCATATACAGAAATATATCGGTTTGTCCTTCTCTTCTTTATCATCGGTTTGTTCTTCTCTTCTTGATCATCGGTTTGTCCGTTTCTTCTTGATCCTAAGGTTTACTCCTCACTAATGAACGATAAGCATCCATTGAATGAACGATAAGCATCCATTGAATGAACGATAAGCATCTAGTGAATGAACGATAAGCATCTATTGAATGAACGATAAGCATCTATTGAACGATAAGCATCTATATTCACTTTTAACTAAAACCATTAATTATTTGAAATTTTTTGAATTTCATTTCATAATTTCATAGCAGACATAGATATATATTGTCCTATAGCATATACAGAAGTATATCGGTTTGTCCTTCTCTTCTTTATCATCGGTTTGTCCTTCTCTTCTTTATCATGGGTTTGTCCTTCTCTTCTTTATCATAAGGTTCACTCCTCACTAATGAACGATAAGCATCTATATTCACTTTTATTATTTTTTAACTAAATATTAACTAATTATTAACGACGAGATCTATTATCATTTTTTGCATGTCCCCGGAAATTTAGAGTGGGTGCAAATTCTCCCAATTTATGGCCTACCATACGATCTGTTATATAAATGGGCAAATGTTCTTTTCCATTATGAACAGCAATAGTATGCCCGATCATTGTAGGTATAATGGTAGACGCTCGGGACCAAGTTACTATTATTTCTTTTTCCGCTTTTGTGTTAAGCATATTCATTTTTCTTAATAAATGATTGGCTACAAAAGGATTTTTTTTTAGTGAACGTGCCACAATTAATTACTCCTATTTTTTTTATATTATAAAGACGAAGAAACAAATTCTATTTTCTCTCCTATTTACTACGGCGACGAAGAATCAAATTATCGCTATATTTATTCCTTTTTCTACTTCTTCTGCCAAGTGCAGGATAACCCCAAGGGGTTGAGGGTTTTTTTCTACCAATTGGGGCCCTCCCTTCACCACCCCCATGGGGATGGTCTACAGGGTTCATAACTACTCCTCTTACTACAGGACGCTTACCTAGCCAACGTTTAGATCCGGCTCTACCCAAACTTTTCTGGTTCACCCCAACATTCCCCACTTGTCCGACTGTTGCTGAGCAGTTTTTGGGTATCAAACGGACCTCCCCAGAAGGTAATTTTAATGTGGCCGATTTCCCCTCTTTTGCAATCA